CAGCATTGTAAAACTGTAGCGTATAATAGATTCGCGCATAGCGAGCAGTTTTCTGCTAATTTAAATTAATCAAATTTTTTTAGTTTAATTTTTGTTTTTTTTTTTGTTTTCATATAACATTTACCGTTATGCAATTTTATAATATTTAAGCCCAAGAAGATTTGAACTTCTACATATTCCTCATCAAGAAATCATTCTACCCTTAAATTATAGGCTTAATTTTAATAATGTTTTTAAATCAACTACTTTTATTAGTTTACTTAAAAATTTTCAAAATAAAATTTTAATATTGTAATTGCTTTCAAATAAAAAACATTAATTGGGTGTATTAACTTATATCACTTATTACTCCAGTATAAAATAACCAATTATTTATTTAATATATTTCTAAAATTTAACCAGACTAAATTAAATATTTTTTACTAGAACTAGAAACTATAACTATTTTAATCTTTATATTAATTAATGTTTATATGTTTAATAAATATAAATAAAATAATTATTATCAATAGTTAGCTTTTTCTGCTTGCTATGCTAGCATAGCAAGTAGAACTATAAATAATATATTATTTTTAATTAGTATATTATTAATAATTATAAATACAATTATTTTTATATAGGGGGGTTTATAAATTTTAATTAATAAGGAGAAATATCAAAACAAATTAATATACTAGGAACTAATATAATAAATGCTACACAAACAGGTAATAAATTTAACCAACATAAATCAATTAATTGATCATATCTAAGTCTAGGTAATGTAGCTCTAAACCATACGAAGAAGAAACAGAAAATACAAGTTTTTAAACCTAAAATTATAGATTGAATATTTATTAAAGAATCATTTATAAAGAATTCTGGTAAATTATAACCTCCAAGGAAAAATATAGCTGTTATACAACTAAATAAAACTATTGAAGAATATTCACCAAGGAAGAAAAATACAAATGGAACTGAAGAATGTTCTGTAAAGAAACCTGCAACTAATTCAGATTCAGCTTCTTGTAAATCAAAAGGTGTTCTAGAAGTTTCAGCTAATATAGCAATAAAATAAAAAATAAATACAGGTAATAAAGGTACAATAAACCAAATTGCTTGTTGATTTTCTATTATTGTTGTGAAATTTAAAGATCCTGTTAATAATATTATTATAAGAATTGCAGAACTTAAAATTAATTCATAAGAGATCATTGCTGCACTAGATCTTAATGAACCTAAAAAAGCATATTTTGAATTTGCAGACCAACCTGCTAATAATACTCCATATACACCTAAAGATGATAGAGCTAAAGTATATAATATCCCTAAAGAGATATCTGATATACTTAATCCTTGTCCAAAAGGTATAATTGCCCATCCTAATAAACTAAATACTAAAGTTGATACTGGTGCTAAATAAAATAATATTTTATTAGATTGAGAAGGTATTACTGTCTCTTTAAGTATTAATTTTAAAGCATCTGCAAAAGGTTGTAATACTCCATAATATCCTACTATATTAGGACCTACTCTTCTTTGATGTGCTGCTAATTGTTTTCTTTCTATTATTGTCATAAAAGCTACAGCTAATAATACAGGTAATACAACGCATAAAACATCAATTAAGTTAAGCAATACACTTATTATTGTTAACTGTAAATTATTACTTACCATTTTTATTTATATTTGTTGTTTTCATTAGATTTTATATATTTTATTAATATTACTTATATTTTTATAATACCAGTTTATCTAGTTTTATTCTATAAATTAAGAACTAAATAAACAAACAAAATAGTATTAGTAGAGCAAGAATTTATTTTTATTTTAATAATAATAATTTATATATAAATATTAATGATTTATTTGTGAATATATATTTATAAGGATTTATCTTTATTTATAAAATTTTATTTTATTTAATTTATTAAATAAAGTTTAAAGAATCACTAAATAAATACTAATAAATCAATAAACACAAAATCAAGATAAAATATCAAGTTTTATTTTTAATTTTTTTATTTTTAATTAAACATTTGTTTTAATTTATTAATTATTAAAGTAAAGCCTTGCAGAATAAAATATATTATGCTAGGATGTACTAATAATAAAATATTTTAATTTAAAGAGAAAAATTTTAGTAAACTAGGCATAACCTGGGGTTACCAGGTATATTTAGAGCCTTAATTTTATTTTTATTGGTTAGTTTAACCATATTTAAATTTTTTCTTCTTTTTAACACTATAACAATAATAGTTCTACAATCACTTTGATTACGAAACTTTATATTTTTTTAATACTAATAATATTAATTAACAAACAAATTTTTTTAATATATCGCCTAGGAGAACCTTAATTTATTTATTTAAAATTTTGTTTAATAATAGTTTCTTTTAGAACTATATAAATTAAATATATATCTAATAGATACTGAATATTTGTATAGTGATAATAGTAGACTCTAATGTATTTTTTTTTGCTAGTGGATTATTTAATTTTGAATTTAGGCAAATTTAACAAAGATTCTTGCTAGCTTGCTTTATTAGCAAATTAGTGGTTGTTTTTTACTTTACATTTACAATGTAGCAAAAAAAATACATTAACTAAATGATCTAATGTTAAATTTTAATTTTTAATCAAGAGTGAGGCGACTTGAACACCTACGAGTGATTTTGGAGATCACCATACTGCCAATTATATTACACTCTTTTTAATCTATAAATCTAAATAATTAAATATTAAATAAATAAATAAAATTTTTAATTTTAAAGGTATTTTAATATTACTACTTTTATAAGAAATAATAGAATAAATATTAATCACTTAATTTAAAAAAGTAAATTAGTTTTTTAATATCTCAACTATAAATATAAATTGATGGGGGTTTATTTTTACAATTAAAAGACTTTTATTATTATTATTTTTCATCATATATTTTATATTAATTAAAGGGGATTACATTAATGTAATTCAATAGCATCTCTTAAATAAGAACATACTAATAATGTAAATACAAAAGCTTGTATTAAAGAAACAGCTAATTCTAAACCAATTAAAGCTAAGAAAATAGAGAAAGGGATTAAAGTTACTATAAATAAAATTAAACCACCAGAAAATAATTTATATAAATAAGTAGATAAAATTTTTAGTAATGTGTGACCAGCTACTATATTAGCAAATAATCGTACTCCTAATGAAACAGCTCTAGCAATATAAGAAATAAATTCAATTAATACTAATAATGGAACTAAACTTAATGGTGTTCCAGCTGGAACAAAGAAAGAAAAGAATTTAATACCATGAATTGAAAATGATAAAATAGTTACTCCAATAAATATTGTTACACTTAAACCTAAACATACTACTCCACTTGATGTTACTGCAAATGAATATGGTACATTAGAGATTAAATTTCCAATTAAGATAAAGAAAAATAAAGAATAAATAAAAGGTAAATATATTTCACTTTGAGCTCCTATTTGTTCTCTAACCATTGAATTAAAACTAGCAAATGATGATTCTAAAGAAATAGACCATTTACTTGGTATTAAATTATAATTATTATTACCAAAATAGTGTAAACCTACTACAACTAATAAAATAAAGAAAGCATATAAAGATAAATTAGTTAAACTAACATTTAAGTAACCTAATACTGGTGCATTTAATCCTATTAAATTTGATACTTCAAATTGACTTAAAGGAGATAAAATAAATAAATTTGGCATTTTAGGACAAATTTTTATGACTGTATATTTTTTGTTTGTTTATATAATATTAATATTTTTAAAGTTTATTAAATATTTTATTATTCTTCTTATATTTTTATTAGCGAAGCAAGTATAATACAAAACTTTTTTTATTTAATATATATTTTATAAAAATATTTTTATTAAAACATCTTATTGGGATCGAACCAATAATCTACTGCTTCGAAGGCAAACGCTTTACCAATTTAGCTAAAGATGTATTAGAGAAAATTTATTAATTTAATATTAATTTAAATAAATTATATTTTTTTAATACTTGTTCCCCCTAATAATATAAATATGTAGATTAAATTTAAATAAGGTCTTTAGTATTTACTAAAAATAATAGTAATAAAAATAATAATAATAATAGTACAATTAATAATAATAATAATATAAATAAGAATAATAATAATTTATTTTTATAGTTACTTACTAATTAAGTAAATAAATAAGTAAGTTAATTAGTTAAATGGGGGTTAATTTAAAATTTAAAAATTATATTATTTTTCAATTATTATAATTTATTTATTATAATAATTTATTTTCTAGTTGCAACCCCAGAAGTATACACATAAGAATAAGAATAACCATACTACATCAACAAAATGCCAGTATAATAATCCAGATTCGAATCCTACATGGTGATGAATTGTGAATTGATATTTAATTAATCTTACAAAAGAGATAAGAATAAATATTGTACCCACAATAACATGTAATCCATGAAGTCCTGTACTTGCAAAGAATGCTGATCCAAATACTCCATCTGATATTGTAAAGCTAGCATTACTATATTCAAAAGCTTGTAATAAAGTGAATACTACTGCTAAAATTAATGTCCATATTAAACCATCAATAGCATCTTTTCTAGTTCCATTTAATATTGCATGGTGACCATATGTAATAAATGCTCCACTACTTAATAATAAGAAAGTATTTAATAATGGTATTGCAAATGGATCTAAAGGTGTTATTCCTAATGGTGGCCAAGATCCTCCTATTTCAATTGAAGGACTTAAACTTGAATGGAAGTATGCCCAGAATACAGATAAGAATACAAATACTTCACTAACAATGAATAAGATAATTCCTATACTGATTCCTTTTTGAACTTGTCTAGTATGGTGTCCTTGATATGATGCTTCAACAATTACATCTTTAAACCACAGAGCCATACCATATGTTGTTAAAATAAATCCTAGACTAACAGCAAACCCACCATATGGGAATCCGTGCATATATAATACTGCACCTATTGTTAAACTTAATAATGAAAAACTTAATAGTAAAGGCCAAGGAGATTGTTCAACTAAATGAAATGGGAAATATTGATATTGACTTATAAGTTTATTATTTAATTTTGTCATTTTTATATTTTTAATATTTTTTTTTATAACAAAGCTATAAAAAAGTATTGTTTACCTTATTTGTTTATCGTTCATTAGGACAGCACTAAATATTTGTAAGTAAATTTTTCTTTTTTAAATTTTGTTTGTCACCTTAAGTAAATTAAAGTCATCGAAACTATTAACAAATAAATTATTTACATTTAATATAAAATTAAATGTTTATTTTTACTAGAATCAAAACTTAAATTATTCTAGGCCTTAAGAGGGTTTGAACCTCTGTAAAAAGTATTAACAGTACCTCGCTTAAACCACTCAGCCATAAGACCTTAAATTATTTGTAATAATTTATAATTATAATTATTTTTATTAATATCTACGAGTAATCAGATTCGAACTGATGATATCTACTTGGAAGGTAGAGGCTATACCACTTAACTATACTCGCTTATTAAATTACAGAAAACATAAAATTATAACTCTTTATAGTATTTTATAATTATAATTATTTATAGTAGGCTACCAGAATAAAACAGAGCCAGGTATTTACTTTGTGTTTACAAAAATAATATACAAATATTTAGATTTCTATAAATCAAAAACTACAACTTTATTAAATTATATTTATATTTTTATATAATTTAATTTATTATTTTTATTATTATTTTTATATACGAGCCCTTCCAGATTCGAACTGGGACAATTCTAATCGACAACTAGATACTCTACCAATTAAGCTAAGGGCCCTTATTTATGTTTATTTATCTTTCATAATAATAATAATAATATCTCTTTTATAATTATAATAACTTATTTTAAAAATAATTCGAGTTAAGTTTATAGAAGATAAACATAATTAATATTTATAAAATTTAATTTAATAATTATAATTATAAAATACTTACTACTTTTATATTTTTCTATAGTAAATTTGTTAAAAATAAAAATGTATATATTTAAATTTAGAAACTTAATATTAATTAGATGGGGGATTAAATTTTTAATATAACTTTAAATTTAAAATATTTTAAATTTAAGATTGTATTGGTAACATTTTAAATGCGTGTAATGGTATTGGACTATTTAATGTCCATTCTAAAGTATTAACACTTTGAGCTTCATTATTTAACATAACTTCACTAGTAAAGAATGGAGCAGCTTGCCAAGGATTATTATTACTTTCAGGTTGGTTAGCGAATATATCATAAATAATATATCCAAATAATACAGTAGCAACTACACTAACTAAAGATCCAAAACTTGATACAGCATTCCATCCACTAAATGCATCAGGATAATCAGGAATTCTTCTAGGCATTCCAGCTAATCCTAAGAAATGTTGAGGGAAGAAAGTTAAATTAACTCCAATAAATAGTGTCCAGAAGTGCATTCTACCTAAGAAATCATTATATTTTCTACCTAAAACTTTAGGTGCCCAATAATAAAATCCAGCAAATAATGCAAATACAGCTCCCATAGATAATACGTAATGGAAGTGAGCAACTACATAATATGTATCATGGAATGCTACATCTAATGAAGCATTTGATAATACTAATCCTGTTAATCCACCTATTGTGAATAATGCTAAGAATCCTAATACAAATAATAATGGTGTATTATATCTTAAACTACCACCATATAAAGTAGCTAACCAAGAGAAAATTTTAATTCCAGTAGGAACAGCAATAACCATTGTAGCTGCTGTAAAGTAAGCTCTAGTATCAACATCTAATCCTACACTAAACATGTGGTGACTCCATACTAAGAATCCTAATATACCAATAGAAAACATAGCATAAACCATACCAATATATCCAAAAATAGGTTTACTTGAGAATGTAGAAACAATATGACTAACTATACCAAATCCAGGTATAACTAAAATATATACTTCAGGATGTCCAAAGAACCAGAATAAATGTTGATATAAGATAGGATCTCCACCTCCAGCTGGATCATAGAAACTAGTATTAAAGTTTCTATCTGTTAATAACATTGTAATAGCTCCAGCTAATACAGGTAATGATAATAATAATAAGATTGCTGTGATAAATACTGCCCATACAAATAAAGGTAATTTATGTAAAGACATACCATTTGTTCTCATATTTAATGTTGTTGTTATAAAATTAATAGCTCCTAATAATGAAGAAATCCCAGCTAAATGTAAACTAAAAATAGCTAAATCTACTGAACCACCAGAATGTGATTGTATTCCAGCTAGTGGTGGATATACTGTCCATCCTGTACCTACTCCATTTTCTACTAATGAACTCATTAATAATAAAATTAATGAAGGAGGTAATAACCAGAAAGAAATATTATTTAATCTTGGGAAAGCCATATCAGGACTACCACAATGAATAGGTAAGAAATAATTACCAAATCCACCCATTAAACCAGGCATAACCATAAAGAAAATCATTATAAAAGCATGTGCAGATATTATTACATTAAATAATTGATGATCCCCTTGTAAAAATTGTACTCCTGGACTTGATAATTCTAATCTAATTAATACTGAAAATGCAGTTCCAATCATACCTGCAAATACAGCAAAAATTAAATAAAGCGTACCAATCTCTTTAGCATTTGTTGAATTTAACCAATTCATTAAATAAATTGTTATTAATTTTCAAATATTATCTAATTTATATAATTATATTTTATATTTATTATTTATTTTTGTTAACTAAATTAATTTAATTTAATTAAATTGTTTAATTTATATTTAATCATTTATAAATTATAGAAAATAAAACAATAAATACATTTATATATTACATAATTTAAATTATTTATATAATATTATAAATAGTTTAAATTATTTTTATAATTATAAGTTTATCTCCACTTACTAAGTAATTCCTATTTTATATTTAATAAAAGTATTATAAAAAAACATTAACTGAATATACAATAGCACATAAGCATAATAGCATATATAACATAGCAGCACATAAGCATAACAACATAGCCAACTAATTATTTTTATTTTTACTTTTAATAAAACAAAAAAAAAAGTATTTTTTTAAATTTTATATATTATTCTTATTATTTTATTGTTTTTATATAACAAATATAATATATTTATATAATATACTTAATTGTTATGTTTACGGAATAAAGGCGAATCGAACGCCTAAGGGTATTAACCCAGACGATTAGCAATCGTTTTATCTTACCAATGAAAATTATTCCTTAATAAATAATTATTGTTTAAGTTATTTAATATTTAATTAAATATTACTTGCTAGCAAGTTAGCCGAAAAATAATCTGCTAATATATGCAACGCTATAGTGACTCTAATGGCTCCACTGGTACTGCTAACATGTAAATTAACATAAATTTTAAATTAAATTTGTAATGGTTTTAATTTTTAGGTTTGGCTTTGATAAAGTTAATATAATTAACAGTGATTAATTAGAACCATAACCAGAATTTAAAAAAACTATACAATAAAAATCAGTGGAATGTTGAGTTTATGGAATCAACGAAGCCGGGCCCAGTTATTACTAATATAAATTTAATTAATATATTTTTAAATTTACCATTAAAAATAGGTTAAAATTATCTTTTTAATTACATATTTATATTTGTAAATATATGATCCTTATCAGATTTGAACTGATCCTGGTTTCTTGAAGGGAAACTGTACGAACCACTATACTAAAGGACCATTGAAAAAAAAAAATATTACTTCTCTAATACTTTCTTGCTAGCTATTGTTTTATAAAATAATATTTATCTACTTTTATTATTAAAACATATAACATTTAAAAATATTACATATTTATTGATTTGTGTTTTGTGTTTCTAGTTTAGTTAAACCAAATAATAATTCTATTACAAATATGTACATAGCTTATTAAAATTATACAAATAATATTTTAGTCTTTATAAAACAATAATATATTATAAAAACAAGACAATAAAATTTATATAATAATTATAGCGAAATCAGGAATCGAACCTAAACTAACAGATCATGAGTCTATTGTGCTAACCATTACACTATCTCGCTTTATTTTTAAATAAACCAAATTTATTTATATTGCTTTGATGGCTTGAACTAAGTTAGGTAAAACAAGACCCATAACTGTTATCATAGCCCTAGACAATGTATAAACTTTATTTTTGAGCAGTAAAGGAATCGAACCTTTTACGGCTATTAACCAATTCTTTTACAGAGAATCACCATTACCAATCGGATCACCTGCCCTAATATACAAAATATTTATTATCATTTTATAAAGAAAAAAATATTTAGAAATATTTTTTTCTTTATAAAATTAAAAATGTTATTAAACAATAATATAAAACAAATTATTTTATTTTGTAGCTATAATACTTCTTTTAAATAAAAATAAAAACAATTTATTTTTATTTTAATAAAGGCTAGATAAGTATCGTTGTACAGCTAATAAACTAATAAATTATTAATCAAATACTAATATTATATTTTATAATATAATAAATGTATAATTTAATATTTACAAGATGTTCAAATAAATATAATTATATCTTTATTAAATCATTAAATAAAATTATAAAATTATAGCCGAAAAAAGGAATCGAACCTTCTTTTTACCATCATGAGTGGTATGTTTTAACCTTTTAAACTACTTCAGCATTATCTTTTTTTTTTAATATTAATCGTCTATTTCTAAAATGAAAATATAATTAATTATATTCTTATGTTTATTATAAATACTTTAATCTTTTAGATATATAAAACAATAATATTTTTATATGATTAAAAATAAATCAAAATTCAGATAAATGATTCTTTTATATTAGTAATCTCTATCATCTTTCTATAGTTAATTATTTACTTATTTAGATCATTAAATGGGGGTTTACAATTTTAATAAATTAAAAGAAATTTTGTCCTGAAGAAATTGTAATAGAGAATGCACCTTTTTTATTTTTTTTAGTAATTCTTTGTACATCTAACATATTAACTTTACCTGTTGCTGTAGATCCTTTTTCAAATATTTTAGTTGTTTTTCGTGGTATAATAGCTTCTTTCAATAATCGACCAGCAACTTTAATATTTAATCCAGATAAGAAAGCAGGAATTTCATTAATTTGATTTTTATCATTAAAGTTAATAACTGCATTTTTTTTAGCATATAGTTTTCTAATAGTAATATTAATATTTTTTTTTTTAACAATTAATCCTAATAAATTTACTAAAATATTACTATCATAATAAGGATGATGTAATCTAATTAATTCTAATTCTACAGGTTTTTTGAAAAATTTACTTAATATAAATAATAAAATGTTAAATTTATTTGGAAAGTTATTAGTTAAAACTTTATTATTTAAGCTAATTAATTTAAATAATAAAAAATATTTTTTACTTCTAAATATTCTAAGTGTTTTTCTAAAACTTCTAGTATTAAATAATAGTCTTCTATTAATATTATTTTTCTTAATTATTAATTGTGTAGGTGTACTAATATTTAAACTATTTGCCATTTTATTTGTTTTTATATTACTTACAATTTTATTATTTTTTACTAGTTTATGTGTTTTCTTTAACCATTTAAATAAATTATTAGAAGGTATAGATAAGTAATAAAATAGATGTATTTGAACTTTATCAGGTGTAATAATAAATACAGGTTTACTAATAAAACAATACATTGATTTAAATACACTATATAAATATTTATAACATTCATTATATTTTTGATTATTAACTCCGTCACTAGAATTAAAATTATAACCTATAGTTCTATTATTTAAAATTACTATACCCTTTTTACTCATATTATATATACTTATTGCTTTTAAATATTTATATAAATTAGGTTTAAGTTCTTCAATTTTATTACTATTTTTAATATCTAAATTTGTATCATTATTAGCGGTGCTAGTATTTGATTCTATTGAATTATATTCTACAGATACAGGATTAGATAATAATGAATTTATGTTTGCTATATTAGTTGAACTACCATTGAATTCTACAAATTTATTACTATTTAACATAGAATTTAATGTTTGTTCTAATTTTATTTGATTAGATTTATTTTTTACTAAATTAGGTATATAATTTATTTTATTTAATTTATTTGATTTATTATTTGTGGCTTCATTTAATCCAATATTATTTGTTATATTTGAATTAGATGAATTGAAATTACTTTCAAGTATAGAATTAGAATTAATGTTTATATTAGATTTAAGTTTACTTTTATCATTTAATATTTTTTTCAATATAGGATTTTTAAATAAAGAAAATATATTATTTGATATAGGTTTTACCATTTCTAAATTTAAATTTTCTTCAATTAAATTTTCATTTTTATTATTTTGATTATTATTTTGTTTTGTTGTATTTATCAATTTTTATATTTTAATTTATAAATTAAAAGGCAGATCATAAAAATGAGCCATATTTAATTAGATGTTAATTTCAACTATATTAATAATTTATTTAACCTAATAAAACTTTAAAAATATTTGTAATATGATCTAAATTATATAATTATTTATTAATAGAGCTAAATATATAATATAACCATTTTAGAAAAAAAAATTTTGTATTTTTTTATTAATGTTTAAATAAATAAATTATTAACATTTTTTATCATTACAATTATAATTATTGGTATACTTATTCGTTCCGTTCCTAGCAAAGCAAGCTAGGAATTATAATTGTTAAATATAAAGGATACTACTACTATTTTAAATGATAAATTTTCCCTAATATTTAATATAAATTTAAACATAAAATAATAGGGCAACTGTTATAAAAATATATTATTTTTAAATAAAATATTATATGTATTAATTATTACATAATATTAAACATAAAAATAAAAAGATTAAATAAAATTTATTAATAATTATTAATTAAGTATCTTTAACAAATTTAATTTCAATCTTCAGTCACTCTTTTAAAAAAATAATTATTATATTTAAAATTAAAAATAGGTTTATTAATAATTATGATTAATTGTTTATAAATTTATAATTTTTATTATTAAAAGAGTATTAAAGAAATGAATAAATTTTTGTTTTCTTTTACCTTTAATATGTTAGACACTATCAATATAACTTTTTTAATTAAAATGTTAGCAGCAGCAAAATACATTGGAGCAGGAGTAGCTTGCTCAGGATTAATCGGTGCTGGAGCAGGAATTGGAACTGTTTTCGGTTCATTAATTTTAGCTACAGCTAGAAATCCACAACTTAGAGGACAATTATTCTCTTATGCTATCTTAGGATTCGCATTAGCAGAAGCAACTGGACTATTTGCATTAATGATGGCTTTCTTATTACTTTACTCATAATTATAAGTATTTAATTATATTAATAAAAAAGAGTTTAGCTTAAAAACTAAAAATTGAAGTTTATATAACATCAAATAATATTAAATTATTAACCCCCTCTAATTATTCCTCTATGATAATATTTGCTAGTTTGCTTTCTAACAAAGCAAACTAAATATACTTAATACTAACATAATTATAACTATATAATTACTAATTATATAATAAACTAATTTTTAATAAATATAAAATACTTTAGTAAATATAATATAAATAATTTAGTATTTGTATATAAAAGAATAACAATATTATATAAAACAAATTAAATTATATTTTATAATAAAAATATTAAAATAAATATACTAAAAATATAGTAAAATTAAAAATAATAAATTTAAAAGTAGGCTAAGATATGATTTTCATTTCAATATTAACATTAATAGTGGCTAAGGCCCTACCATCTCTCAATAGTAAAATAAGTAGTGTAGGTTTCACTAGAATATCAGCTATAATTTTTATATTCTCGGGTGCATTAACTTTAAATGCTCTTTATATTCAGTCAATTGGATCGGGAATAGGTATATATAGCGGATTATTCCACATAACTCAAATTTCTCAATCAATAGAATTCTTTTTATTAGTAATTGGTTCTTTAATATTAATAGCTTGGCCTTTAGTAAGTTATAAAGAAAATAAACACAGTAAAACTGAAATATCAAATTTATATGTACTAGAAAATGATACTTTAATTGGAGCTAGAAAAGGTATAAATACTTCTACAGATTATTCTTTAGTAGTATTATTTAGTACTTTAGGATCTTGTTTATTAATATCATGTTCTGATTTAATTTCTTTATATTTAAGTATAGAATTACAATCTTTTGGTTTATATATTTTAGCAACTTTATATAGAGATAGTGAATCTTCAACTAGTGCAGGTTTAAAATATTTCTTATTAGGTGGTTTATCTTCATGTATAATTTTATTAGGTTGTGGATTAATTTATTCTTATACAGGTTTAACAAATTTAGAATCAATATATAGTTTAATTTCTGTATCTGAAATTAATTATTTATTACAAGGTTTCAATTTAGGTTTAATATTAATTATTATTGGTTTCTTATTTAAAATTGCTGCTGCACCTTTACATAATTGGTCACCAGATGTTTATGATGATACTCCAACTATAGTAACAATTTGGTTAACAATAATGCCTAAAATAGCTATATTAATTTTATTATTAGAATTACATTTACAAATAGGTTTAATAAGTACAGTACAAAATAATATTAGTGATATAACATTAAATAATATAACTTCATATATAAATATAAATACTTTAAATAAAATTACACCTTTAAATATATTAAATTCTGATAATACTTTATATATTTTAAAAAATTTATTATTAATAAGTTCAGTATTATCATTAATAATTGGATCAGTAGTAGGTTTAGCTCAAACAAGAATAAAAAGATTATTAGCTTATAGTACAATATCTCATATTGGATTTATGTTATTAGCTTTATCAATAAATACTGAACAATCAATAAATTCATTTTTATTTTATATTATACAATATACAATTACAAATTTAAATATTTTTTTAATTATTATTGCTTTAAGTTATTTAATTAGTTCTAATTCTAATCAAAGCCAAAATTTAATTGAAAATAAAAATGATAATTCAGAAAGTTTAAATAATAAAATATTAGAAGGAATAAAATATGCTAGTTTTAATGTTAAAGGTTTAACAGATATTAGATATATTTCTGAACTTAAAGGACAATTTTTCTCAAATCCTATATTAAGTATTAGTTTAGCTATTTGTTTATTCTCAATGGCAGGTATTCCACCATTAATAGGATTCTTCTCAAAACAATATGTATTAAATTCAGCAATGCAAAATGGATATTATTTTATAAGTATATTAGCAATTATCTTAAGTATAGTAAGTGCTTCTTATTATTTAAAAATAATAACAGTATTACATACAGAAACAGAAACATCTAATATTATTTCTGTAAATGGAGATATTGCCAATTCAGATAATAATAATAATAATTTATTAGAAAATAAAGATAAAACATTAACAAATTTCCATAGTTTTTTAATATCAACATTAACTTTAATAATATTATTATTTATTTTAAAACCATCTTTAATCTTAAATAGCACTTTATTGCTGTCTTTATCTATATTTACAAGTTAAATGAGTAATTTATTTTTTCTATTTATTTTTATACCTATTTTAGCTGTAGTATTATTAGCTTTAAATTTATTATTAGCTCCACATAAACCTGATGAAAGTAAAGTTTCTGCTTATGAATGTGGTTTCTTAGCTTTACCTGGTCAAACTAGATCTACTTTCCAAATTCATTTCTATATTGTAGCTATGTTATTTTTAATTTTTGATCTAGAAATTTTACTTTTATTCCCTGTTGCTGTAACCTTATATCAAGTTAATACTTTTGGTTTCTCTATAGCTATTTTATTCTTTATAGTTTTAACTATAGGATTTATTTTAGAAATAGGTTCAGGTGCAATAAGTTTAAGTAATTATAATACTTCTAAAGAATAATTAATTATTAAATCCCCATTATAACTATTTAATATTTTTATTTTATAGGCATAATATTACTTAATACTAATTACTAAATTAACTCTAACAATTATTTATTAATTATAATTAATAAATTATAAAAAATAATAGTAATAAATAGTAAGTAAACAAATAATTTATTTTAATAAAATAAAATAATTTAAAAATTTTTATAATAATTTCTTAAATATAAATTAAGATACCCTTAATATCTCATTAATATTATAGTTAATTAAATAAATTTTAACTATAAAAGCTTATTTTAAGCAGAGATAGCTCTTTAAATAAATTTAGAGCATTTAATTAAATAAAATGTTAAAAATATGCCTCAATTAATACCCTTTTTTTTCTATAATCAAATATTAGTAGCATTTGTAGTATTATTTTCTACAATATACCTATTTTCTGTATATTTCTTACCTTATTTTACATTACAACAAGTTATTAGAACATATATTACTAAATTAAGTAAAAAAAATTAGATTTTTATAATTAAACCCCCTTATTTTTATATTTTATGATTTATATTTTTAAAGGAATTATATTTCATTATTTTTAACAATTAAATATTATTAATCAAATTTCCTCTAAGTAATAAGAAATAAATAAATTATTATAATTTAATATTATATATATAAGTATATATATTATATGTATATATACTTGGTTTCTATCAAATGATAGAACCATAAATTTTCTAGTAGTAATAAAATTATATTAAAAATATCTTTTATAAATACATTATTTAATAAACCTGTAGCCTAGCATAGCCAGAAAAGTAATTGGAATCTTAATTTTTATTTATTTATTTTAGAATTTACTGAGTTGACCAGACTCGAACTGATATAAGCCATTACCAAAAAATGGTGTTTTTCCAAATTAAACTACAACTCATAAAAATAAATAAAACTAATTTAAATTAAATACTTTAAATATAATTATCTTTTTAGAATAAATAACTTATTGTTTTTTGTTTTTAATTTTGTTTAGCTCTGCTTAGCGTGGAACCTAGCATAAATCATTAAAATATTTTATAATAAGATTATTTTTTTTGCTAAGAATCGCTAGCAAATACATTTATTTTAAAAATTTTAAATAAAACAAAAATTATTGCCGAAAACTGGAATTGAACCAATATCTAAATCTTACAAGGAGTCCGTTTTACCTATTAAACTATATCGGCTATTTTTATGATAAAATTAAAAACAAAAAACAATATTAATTAAAATTATTTAGCGTTACATTTGCTAAATTAAGATATTTTCGTAAATAATTAGAGAGCTATAAACAAGTTTCTAATGTGAAAAAAATTTTTTTTCACTGTTTGTTAAATGGAGCTACTGCTAATAAAATAAAATAATATTTTTAAATTAAAACTTGCCTTGGGAGAGAATCGAACTCCCATATCTATATCTTCAGTATAGCGCTTTGACCACTAAGCAACCGAGGCTAATATTTTATTACATTACTTCTTTTATATTGGCTATTCTTGCGGCTCCGCTAGCAATACACTCAGAGCCGCAAGAATGTTATTACTAGTAATTTATTATTATTTAATTAAATATAAATATAAATATAAATATAAAAGGGTTCTATTAAGATTATTTAGAGCCTTATAATTAAATAATAATTCTTATTCTAGTCCTTTTATAAATTAAAAAAATAAAAAAAAAAGTATTTAAGACTTAATTTATTAAAAAAATAAGAATAATTCTAGAAATACGTGTTCTATTAAAAATTTATATTCTATTATTATTGTTAAATACAAAAATAAAATATTAAAAACTGTTATCGTCAAAAATAAAAATTATAAAAATAATAAAATAACTAAAAAAAGTGTTAAAACTTAAATATAAGAATATAATAAAATTAAAAAAATAAATTTTATTGCCTTTATTACCTGTACAACAATGAAAAACAAACAAAAATGAATCTTTCATTATTATTATTTTTAATAGGAATATTAGGATTTATTCTTAATAGAAAAAATATAATCCTTATGATCATAGCCATAGAAATAATGTTATTAGCTGTAACTTTATTAGTATTAATAAGTTCTTTTGGTTTTGATGATAATGTTGGACAAACATTTAGTATATATATAATATCAATAGCTGGTGCCGAATCAGTTATAGGATTAAGTATATTAGTAGCATATTATAGATTAAGAGGGACAATATCTTTAAGAACATAATGTATTTATCAATAATTATATTACCTTTATTAGGTTCAATAGTATCAGGTTTTCTAGGTAGAAAAGTTGGAGTAAGTGGATCTAAATTTATAAGTTGTTTAAGTTTAATACTTTCATCAATTTTAATAACTATAGCCTTTTATGAAGTAGGAATATGTGGTTCACCAGTATCAATAAATTTAGGTAGTTGGTTAGATTCCGAAATAATGTCAATTTCTTGGGAATTTTATTTTGATCAATTAACAGTATCTTTAGGATTAGCTGTAATATATTGTTCAACATTAATTCATATATATACAATTGATTATTTATCTTCAGATCCTCATAATCAAAGATTTTTTTCATATTTATCAGCATTTACTGCAGGAATGTTAGTATTAATTTGTGGTGGTAATTTCTTTGTAATGTTTATAGGATGGGAAGCAATTGGAGTAGTATCTTATTTATTAATTAATTTTTATTTTACAAGAATACAAGCCAATAAAGCAGCAATGTTAGCCTTCACTATGAATAGAACTGGAGATATGTTAATGAGTATAGGATTTTTTGCTATATTCGCTTTATTTGGTACATTTAATTATAGTGCTTTATTTACATTAGTACCTTATATGAATGAAACAGCTATTACTATAATTTCTTTATTATTATTAGGAGGTGCATTAGCTAAAAGTGCTAATATCCCATTACATTCTTGGTTACCTGGAAGTATGGAAGCTCCTACACCAGTAAGTGCACTACTTCATGCTGCTACACTAGTTACAGCAGGTATTTATTTATTATTAAGATGTTCACCAATATTAGAATATAGTCCTAGTGCTTTATTAGTTATAACTTTAATAGGATCAACAACAGCATTTTTTGCTGCTACTTCAGGTTTATTACAAAATGATTTAAAAAGAATTATTGCTTTTAGTACAATTAGTCAATTAGGATATATGATGATGGCTATAGGATTAAGTCAATATAATGTTGCTTTAATGCATACAGTAAATCATGCTTTCTTTAAAGCTTTATTATTTTTAGGTGCTGGTCAAGTAATACATTCTTTTGCAGATCAACAAGATATTAGAAAAATGGGTGGATTAATTAAATTTTTACCTTTTACTTATTCAGTAATGTTAGTAGGATCATTAAGTTTATTAGCTACTCCTTTCTTAACTGGATTCTATAGTAAAGATTTAATTTTAGAATTAGCTTTTGGACAATATTCTTTCACTGGTATGTATGCATATATATTAGGAACAATTACTGCAGGTATAACAGCCTTCTATAGTTTTAGATTAATAAGTTTAGTATTCTTAACTACAGCAAATGGACCAAAAATATCTTATTTAAATATTCATGAAGCTAATTTAGCTGTAATTATACCATTATTAGTTTTAGCTTTATTTAGTATTTTATTTGGATATATCTTTTCAGACTTATTTGTTGGAGTGGGTTCAGATTTCTTTGCTAATTCTTTATTCGTTCAACCTAATAATATATCTATAATTGAAACAGAATTCTCATTACCTTTAATTATTAAATTATTACCTGCTATTTTAAGTTTCTCTGGTGCAGCTGTAGCTATTTTCATGTATCATTTACAACCTAATTTTATTATTTTCTTAACTGAAAGTAGTATAGCTAGAAAAATGTATGGTTTCTTAAATGGTAAATATTATTTTGATGTAATTTATAATCATTATATTATTTCTAATGGTTTCAAAATTGCTTATTCTATTTCTAAAGAAATAGATAGAGGAGCAATTGAACTTTTAGGACCTTATGGGTTTGCTAATTCTTTTACTAATACAGGATTAAATATTGCTAAATTAGATACTGGTATTATTACTACTTATTCTTTATATATTAGTATTGGTTTACTAACTTTATTATTCTTAGTTTTTGCTCCAATTTTATTAGTTGAAACAGATATTACTATATTTAATGAAATTAGATTATTTATTATATATTTTGCTTCTTTAATTTTAGTTTTATCTAGTAACATAAGTCAGCCAACTAATAAATAATTAAAAATATACTTGTTTAGCTAATATAATATTTTTAAAATTACGCTAACAATTATAATTAATAAAAATTAAACCCCCTTTAAATAAATAAATGGTTGTTTAATTAAAAATCTATATATTTATAAATAAATATTTAACTTTGTATAATTATGTTATATTTAATATAATATAATATAATTATTAATATTTTTATTAATAATTTTTAATTTAGTCACAATTGCATATAATCTTTTAAATAAATATATAAAAGAGAGTTAAGAAATCTAAAACTGTGATTTTTTATTTTAAATTAGTTTGAATCGGCAGTAATTTAAACGTTGTGTTTTTAAACAATAGTTTATTAATTGCTTATTTTAGCTAAAATTAAATAAAGAATTAAGTCAAGGTCCAAAGTTAAATATGGTATATCTTAAGAACAAAATTAATTTTGTGGGTAAAATAGAACAGAGTATTTTAACTTTTATTTATATTAATAATTTTATATCTAACACTTTAGTCTGTTATTAAGGTAAACTATTGGTAAAACAAATAGTTTAACCTAAAAAATATAATTAATAAAAGTTATTTAAATTAACCCCTATACCTTAACCTATTAATATTTAGAAAGAATTCAGTAATATAAAACTAAAATTATAGTTATACTAAAAAAATAGGACAAATAGTAAATACTTACTCCACTAAAGTTTTTATTTAGCTATTTGTTAGAACTATACTAAATTAATTGTTTTATAAATTACATAACTTGTTTTATAGATATTCTAACTCTTTGGCCTCTATAATTATTAATATTTTTATAGGGGCCTCATTTGTTTACTCTAAAGATAGTACATAATTATAAATATATAATTATAAAAGTATCGATGACAATATTGTTATAACATCAAAAAATAATAAAAAGTATTTTAAAGGGGTTATTAAGGAAAACTAAGGCAAATTTATAAAAAAGGAGGTATTACACCAAATGCTTCAAAAATAATCTATTTTATATTTTTAATGTAAAATGATATTTCAATTTGAAAAATAAGCGATCCTAAAGGGAAACCTTGATTAATAATTACTTCCTGAAGTAAAACATTTTATTAGGGAAAGGAAAGGAAATCAACCGAGACTCCGAAAGTAATGGTGAGTGAAATCGGATTAGCCTAAATTATAATATAATTTGAATACTAACAATTAAATGAGTTAGTGACTAAAAATTTAGTACCATAGAAGGTCAAAAACATAAGTCCTGTAGAATTATATTATAATTTTATAAATATATACGACTGTTAATTATAATAAATTTATTTTAATAGAATAAAAATATTATAATTAATTAGTAAAATATAAAGTACAATGAGAGAAAACTTGTTGGAATATAGGGGAACCATCCTCTAAGGCTAAGTATTATAAATTTAGCGATAGTGAATAAGTACTGTAAAGGAAAAGTTTGAAAAGCAAGTAGTATACTTAATAAATTTTTATAAATTAATATAGTTCTAATCGAGCATAATTAAAATATAAAAATTTGGTGAAATAGATCATGAATTAGTAACTCTATAAGCAGTCGAAATTTTAATTAAAAAATGACGGCGTACCTTTTGCATAATGGGTCAGCAAGTTAATAGGAGTAGCAAGGTTAAAAGCCCTAGCGAAAGCGACTAGACTATAAATTATAAAATTATAATAAATATAGTGATGGATAAGTTACTTCTATTAGACCCGAAGCCAGGTGATCTTACCAAGACCAGATTATAATGGATCGAACGGGTGAATGTTGCATAATTCTCCGATGAGTTTTGGTAAGCGGTGAAATGCCAATCTGACCTGGTGCTAGCTGGTTTTCTACCGAAACATATTTAAGTATGACATCTACACAAGATTTATGGAGGTACAGCAAGGCAATTCCCAACAAGTTTAATATTAATTTATTAATAATAAATAAGTTTAGGTTGCGGGGACTTAGAAAATCTTACCTTTGGAAGCGAATCTCGGAATTACATAAATTGATGGTAGATATTCAGACTGCTCATGATAAGTTGGGCAGTCAAGACGGAAACAGCCGAGAACACTGATCAAGGTCCCCAATGATTGTTAAGTGAAATTAAGGACGTAGCAATATCGTATACAGCTGTGAAGTGAGCCTGGCAGTCGCTACTTATAATGATCGTACGTAACAACGCATCAGCAGTTTAGATAGTAGCGCCGAAAATTTAACGGGTCTTAAACAATCAACCGATATCGTGTTGTTTTAGAATTTATTAATTAATATATTCTTTAACTAGGTAGTAGAACATTCAGTTTAACTAATAATAATTCAGTGTTTCATTGTTTTTTAGGTTACTGAAGAGAGAATGCTGACATGAGTAACGTAAAAAGAAGTTATAATACTTCTCGCCGAATACGAAAGGGTTGCAAATGAGAAAGGTTAATCCGTTTTGTGTGAATGCGGCCTCTAAGGACCAAAACCAAAGTTTTGGCTGATGAGTATATAATAGAAAGTCCATAATTTTGTTATGGACCAGGAAATTAATATTATTTTAATATCTTTAAACAAAAATTTTTTTTTTAATTTTTTGTTTTAATTATATTAAGTTTTATTTTTATATTAAATATAATTTATTTTTTTATTTAATATTTAAATATTATTCTACCGTACCCTAAACCGACACAGGTTCGTAGGTAGAGAATACTAAGGCGTAGAGCTAAAAGTTGTTAAGGAACTCGGCAAGTTAACCTCATAAGTTTGACGAAAAGAGGTACCGCACATATTAAATTTTTTTAATTTTTGCGGTGGCACAGAATCGGAGGCCCCGACTGTTTACTAAAAACACAACACAGTGCAATCATTAATATGATAGTATACTGTGTGAAATTTGCCCGATGCCATTAATATAAGAGCGGTCATAGGGAACTGTGACTAATCGAAAGTCTGGTTAATAGCGGTCTTAACTATGAGGATCCTAAGGTAGCAAAATCAATTGGCCATTAAATGTGGTCCGGTATCAATAATGTAACGATGGTCTCACTGTCTCTACAACTTGCTCAGTGAAATTGAATTACGCGTGCAGATGCGCGTTGCCTCCAGGGGGACGGGAAGACCCTATGCAGCTTTACTGTAGTTAGTTATCATATGAATCTAGAACAATCTTTAATAATAGTGAATAGGTAAGTCGATAGACAAATAGTGGAAACCTTATATTTTAGATTGGGTTTATGTTTACCTTAAAATTAAAAAGAAAAGGGAGAGTTGACTAATTGGCAGTTTGACTGGGGCGGTCGTCTTTAATAAAGTAGCAAAGTACATCCAAATATATCAAATAAAAATTAAATATCATTAATCTATATTATGTTTAGCTTTGCTTAGCAAAATAATAGAGTCTGGTATTATAACAAATAACTTTTATTCTTTATTATTTATAATTATTATATTGTTTGTATAATTATTTTAATTATACAATTATATAGTATATTAATTATAGTAATATTAGGATAATTGTAATATTAATTTTTAATTAATAGAAAAAAAGAATTACTATAATAATTTTATCTTTAAATTTTAAAAGGCATAGCTAGAAATTGAATGGAGATCAATCAACCAGTGAAGGGTTGCGCAGAGTTCAATGGCGATAAGCATGCTTAACTGAAAGACCCAAGAGTCGCACAGATACGTAAGTAGGGCATAGTGACCCCTCGCTATAATATGGGATAGACGGGGATCAATTAATAAAAGTTACGCTAGGGATAACAGGCTGATAGCCGACGAGAGTACACATTGTCTCGGCTGTTTGGCACCTCGATGTCGACTCATCCTATCCTCCGGGGGAAGAAGCTTGGAAGGGTTCGGCTGTTCGCCGATTAAAAGGGTACGTGAGTTGGGTTTAATACGACGTGAGTCAGTATGGTCCCTATCTTCTGGAGGAATAATTAGTAAACAGAGGCAGACCTTCCAGTACGAAAGGACCAATAGGCTGTGTTTCACTAGTGTACCAATTGTTTATAATTAATAACGGACCCAAAAAGGGGAGAATCCTTTTTTAATACTTTTTTCAGCAAAAAAAAGTAGATCTTGTAAATTTTATGAGAAGAAAAGGTAATTAATTATTTAGCATAGTTGGGTAGCCACAAACATAATAGATAAATGCTGAATGTCTATCAAGCAAGAATCTAACCTCTAGATACTAAATAGATATTTAAACTTTTTAAAAAGTAATTAAATATCATTAATTAAGAAATAGAAGATTTCTAGATAGGCTGCAAATGGGCGTACTGTAAAGTACTTAGTTTAGCAGTACTAATTTATAAAAAAACTTGATGTTAAAGGTTGTTATTTTTTATTTTTATTCTCGTATTTTTGATAGTCGATTACACTACAAATAAATAAATTATTTTTTTTTTTTTCAAATAAATTATATAAAAAGTGTTAGCCTATTAATTGCAATATTATTATTATTTTTATATTAAAATAATAACAAATATGTTTAATTAGGGGGAGTATCCTAATTGGCAAGGTGCTTACTTTGGGAGTAAGATTATGCGCGTTCAAGTCGTGTCTCCCCCATATATTTATTAATTAATAATTAAAATTTTATATTTTTTAATAGTTTTCTAGTAATACAAATAACTAGTAAGCAAATATTTTTATTTAATTTTAATAATTTTTTTATTTCACTTAAATTAATATATTAATAATGGTACAAATAAATCTAAATTTATTATTTAATTATACATTTCTGTAATAGTAAATATGCGATGCTTTGTTAGCACACACAAATTATAATTTAAGGTCTTATGGCTGAGTGGTTTAAGCGAGGTACTGTTAATACTTTTTACAGAGGTTCAAACCCTCTTAAGGCCTAGAATAATTTAAGTTTATTAGCTTAGCAAAGCCATAGCAAATAAATATCATTTAATTTTTTATTTAGAATAAATATTAAAATTAATTTTAATATTAAATATAATTCATTATTAATATAAAATTATGATATTAATTTAAAAGAAGAATACTAAAAAGCGAACATGTTGAAATTTGGTAAACAATCTCCTCTTAAGCAGGAGTGGAAGTGATTCCTTAAGAGTTCGAGTCTCTTTGTTCGTATCCTTGTTTCAAAGATAGTGTAAAATAATAAATATAAATTAGCCTATTTTTAATTTAATAATTTAAAAAAGGAGGGGTAATATCAGTCTTTAATAGTAAATTTATTTGTATTGCTAGTAATACAAATAACTAGCGGTTCAAATAAACATACTTTAATAAATAAAAATTTTAATTTTTATTCATATATTTGAGAAGAATCATAATTTTATATTACTTATTTCTTATTTAACTTTTATCACTTAAAGGTTAATTTATATTTCTGCTAATAATTTAATTAATTTAAAAATTTAAAAATTTAAACTAGAAAAAACTTTTTTTTTTAATTTCATTTACTTTCTAGTTATTTGTATTACTAGCAATATTGATTGATTATTTAATTAAAATTTATTATTTATAAAAAAAAGATAAAAATTAATTACTAATGGTATATTAATAACTCTTTTTTTACTATTTATTTAACATTTACTATATTTATAAATATTTTTAAAATATTAGGATATTTTAATATTTATTATTTTGTTTAATTTTTTTATTTTATTGGTAGCAAGTGAATATAATTTTAATTTAGAAAACTATATTTGTGAAAGTAAAGATAGTAAAACAAGTACTACTACTACTACTACTTCTATTAATACCACAACCATAAATAATAGTCACAATAGATCAAATATTATAAATTCGAATGTAAAAACTAGTGTTAGTGAATGCACAGTAAATTTTTATATTCCTAGTTTAATTTAAATATTATTAAACAAAGTATAATTAATATTGTAGCAACACGATATTCAGCTGGAAGTAAACTTTAAGGTTTTAAATATATAAACATAAAATTGTTAGTCCCGATATGAAAATAGGGTAAGCTTTATGTTTAATGAAAATAGTACAAACAGGAACACACTTATTGTATAAAGCACATAAATTAATTAATTTAAATTTATTTATATATATAATTTTAACTTTTTTTTAACTGTAGATTATATATATAAAGTAAAATATAGTTTAAAAATTCGTTGATTAGGTAGAGCTAGAATCATAAATTACATATATATTTAAAGACTTTAGCATAATGGTTAATGCAGTTCGCTCATAATGGATATTATAAGGGTTCAACTCCCTTAGGTCTTATATTTAATTAAGTTAATAATAATTAATATATAATAGGGTACTTGGTCGAGTCTGGTTTATGGCGCTCGTCTTGAAAACGAGTACTTCAAAAAAGTCGTCGGTTCGAATCCGACAGTGCCCGTTAAATTGAATAAAAATTATAATTTATCCTAGGTTTAATATATAAAATATATATTAAAAAAAATTTTATTAAAAAAGTAGTCAGCTAGTTTTACTAGCTTTGCTAGCAAGTATTAAATAATAATTTCTAGAGTAATTTGTCTTAATTAAAAAATACTTGCTAGCAAAGCAAGCTAAATTATCTTTATTAAAGAAAAAAGATAATTTTGTTTATTATTTATCCTGCTGGAGCTACCGTAGATATTAGTAATACCCAATTATATAAAATGGTAATTTATACTTAAAAATTAATTTTTAAAAGATTTATAAAAGAGAAGAACTATTTTTATATAATGGTTTTTTACTGAATCTATATATGCTAGCTTGCTAGCAAGCTATTGCACTATGATCTACACTCATTTAAATAGATAAAGTGGAACCAATAATTAAATATATTTTCTTATAGAATGCAAAGTCATCCTGCCTTAAATTTAAAATTTAATAAATATCTTTATATAAAAATTAAATTCTTTTTAAGGTCAATTTTTCTAGGTTAAACCTTCTACCTTTGTTATTTATTTAAATAAACATAAATTAAATTATTAATTAAAATAATAAAACTATATTTATAATTCTAGTAAATGATGTTTATTTCATTTATTTCGTTTATTTCGTCTATAAAATTATATTATTATTTATATTTTAAATATAAGTTAATTAAATAAAATAATTTGTTTATTTAAAAATAAATCTTAGGCATAGTTAATAAAACTAACTTTAGTTTAAGCCTGTTATCAAAATATATTTAAATAAATCTATAACTTTTTAATTTAAATGAATTTATTTGTATTAATTACAAAAAAGTATATTTGAACATATAAAAACTAAATATATAAAAATATATAAATAAAAATATATATTAAAATTAGAATATTATATGTAGGCTAAATATTAAATTTAAAACAATATTTATTTAACAATGACTACTATATTTATAAATATTTTAGCTTTCGGTACTTTATTATCAAGTGTTTTTTCTATAACATCTAAAAATCCTGTAGTATCTGTTATATTTTTAATTTCAACTTTTGTTCAAGCAGCATTATATTTAATACTTATTGGTATTAATTTTATAGGTTTATCTTATATAGTAATATATGTGGGTGCTATAGCAGTATTATTTTTATTTGTAATAATGATGATTAATATAAAATTAACAGATATTTTAGAAACAGGTAATCAATATACTAAAAATTTACCGTTAGCTATTGCTATAGGATCTTTATTTATTTTTACTATATTTACTATTATACCATTTAACTTTAATAATGTTCCAGCATTATCTGTATTATTAGAAAAATTAACTTTATTTAATAGTATTTCTTCTAGTCCTTTAATAGAAGGATTAGATATAATTAATAAAATTGATTATTCAGATAAATTTTTATCAGGATCTGATATTTTAATAACAGATTTCCAACAAATTGAAGTATTAGGTCATAGTTTATATACTTATGGAGCTAGTTTATTAATAATATTAAGTGTAATATTATTATTAGCAATGCTTGCAATTATAATAATATCTAAATCTAATTACAATAATTAATTATTTAAATTTTATTTATTATTAAAAAATCTTGCATTGAATCCAAATAATATTTAAAAATATTATTTAAACAATTACAATTACTATTACACTAATAATAAAACAATAAGTTTAATATGAGTCTTGCTCCACTAAACATATTCTATTTATTATCTAGTTTTTAGTACTAAACAACCAATATAAATTTATATATAAAATAAACCCCTAGTACTTTGGACACATTCTAGAATATTTAAAAACAATATTTTTTTACTCGCTCCATTAATAATATTAATATTTTAACTTTTTAATTTAATTTTATTTAGCAGTAATTAATTAGCCATATACTAATATTTTTTAGTAATTTTAGCTTATTAATAATTATTATTTTTATTAACTTATATTATTTAATATAATTTTTAAAAATTAAAATTAATATTGGTTATACCTATTCTATCTCTGATATTTCTTTATAAGTCTACTTTTGTATAATTTTACTAGCGAAGCAAGTATTTACTTATAAGAATTATAAAATATAAAAGATAGTACAAATTTAAAAAATATTATACTTAAAAGAGTATAATTACAAATTGCAAATAGCAAATAAAATACGACAATTAGTTTTAATTGTTTAAATATCAGGATGAATTTAATTTTGGTTCTGATTGAACGTTTTTCAGTAGTTTTAAGACATGCGAATCGTTGTTCTAAAAAAGTTTAATATGAAAATATTAAATAATATAGAATAAGGTGTAAAGGTGAGTAATGATAAATTAGATACCTTATAGTCTCCATAATTAGGGGATAGTAATATACATTTCTAAGCTAATTAGCTCAGAGATTACTTAAAGTAAAAATTTACCATAAGGAAAAGTATTACATAAATGTAGCTATCTATAATAAAGGAAATTTTCTGCTATAAGAATTGATTTATTTTGTTTAATGGTAGTTGGTAGGGTAAAGGCCTACCAAGCCTACGATCAATAGCCATGTTTGAGAGAACTATTGGCCACATTGGGAGTGAAATGCCCCAAGTAGTTTAACTACCAGCAGTCAAGAATATTAGTCAATGCTCGCAAGAGTGAACTAGCTAACTGAAATCATAATATCACTATAACAAGTGCTAATTATGATAACGTAAGGGAAAAAAATGATGTTACCTTACTATAAGTGTTGTCCAAATTACTGGTGCCAGAAGACTCGGTAACACCAGAAACGCGAACGTTAGTCGTCATAAACAGGCGTAAAGGGTGTGTAGGCTGCTTTAAAAGTTTTATCACAAGTAAAGCTTTTTCTAATTTAAAAAAATTAGAATGTTGAAATAAAATTAATTAAAGCTAGAATCAAATTGAGGATAAACCAAACAATATCCAGAGTAAGGATGAAATCTATAGATACTGGATGGAGTTCTAAAGGTGAAAGCTTTTTATCTATTAATGATTGACGCTGAGAAACGAAGGTGAGAATAGGAAATAGGATTAGATACCCAGTTACCTCTCACTGTCAACGATGAATGGTAATTATTAGTTTTAATATAAATTAGTAATGATGTTAACGCGTTAACCATTCCGCCTTGCGAGTACGGTTGCAAAACTGAAACCAAAAAAATTAGTCGGTCTCGGAGCAAACGAAGTGAAGCATGTTATTTAATACGAGACTACGCGTAAAACCTTACCAGTTCTTGCATAAACCATTCAATTTTGAATGAGTAATTTCTAATTTTTATAGAAATTCGTTTACAGGTGTTGCATGGCTGTCGTCAGTCCGTGTTGTGAAAAGTGAGGTTAACTCCACTAACGGACGAAATCCCTGTTGTTAATTTATACTTAACAATTTATGAATTTTAAATATTTTCATTTGGGGCTAAGACAAGTCGTTATGGCCCTCATGAACTGGGCTATCAACGTGCCACGAAAACTTTTACAAAGTGATGCAAAAACCGAACTCTATGACTATGGCTATGCCTAGTCAATAAATGAATTTTTTTAATATTTTATTAAATTTATTAATTTATTAGAGTTTTAAGGAATAGCTAATCATTAAAGAAAGTTAAATTTAATTAAATTTATTAACAGATTGTTGCCTGCAATTCGGCAACATGAAGAAGGAATTTCGAGTAATCGTTGATCAGTAGCGCAACGGTGAAGTGTGCATCCGTGATGAACTAACTGTCTGTCGCTGGGGAGGAGCTCGGATCGGGGGAAACTGCCGCGAGATTAAAACTTTTTCAAAGAATACACAATATATAATAAGATATGCTGTATTTTATTATATAATTAAATTAAATTAAAGTTTAATTTAAGTGTTGTTTGTAAACTTTATTTTTAAAGTATTTATTTAAAAACTTCTTTGTTAAGATAATTAGTTTCAGTTAACCCTTCTGAGTAACATCTCAAAAGTCATAGCAAGGTAGCTGTACTGGAAAGTGCTGCTGGAAAATATATTTATTTAAACCCCCATTTATAATTTTTATTTTTGTTTTTCTAATATTTAAATTTATCTATAATTTTATAATTTTATAATTTTATAACTTTTATAATTTTATATTTTTATAATTTAACAATAAATGTTTCGTGTTTTATTGGCGAAGCATTTTTACCTGCCATAGTATTAGGGAGGTTAGCTGAGTGGTTTAGCAGTAATTTTACACATTACAGACAGAGTTTCGATTACTCTACTTCCTATTTTTTATTTAATTTTAAATTATTATATTTTCCTACACTTAACTTTAAATAAAAATATATTTACTAGTGATTATAATTTTTTTTATCTATTATTATATGATTAGCTTTGCTTTGATAGCAAGTAAATAATTCATTTACTATATTTTACATTTATTAAACAATTACAGTACTTAGTATTTAGTGGTGCGATTAGTATTTAGTAATCAGTACTTATTTTATTAAAAAAATAATCAGTGTTCGGTTGCTTTGCTAGCGAATAGATTGCAAAGGGTTAAGTTTACAGATGGTTTCTGTAGTAGACCTGCAAAGTCTATCTCTTAGGGTTCAATTCCTTCTTAACTCTATATTTTATATTATAAAGTTTTAATTTATTCTTTTTTAAATTTTATTTGTTTAGTAATATAGTAATCTAAAGACTACAGATACTGGCACTTGCACAGCTAATAATTGTTTGCTCCGTTGATTAGCTAACCATTATAAAAATATAAATTTTTAATTTAATAATTTGTGTTTATAATATTTAACAAATAAAAATATATTAATAATTATTATAAAATATATGGTTCTTGCAAAACAAAGTATAATACTTAAATTGCAAAGCCAAAAAGGTAAAATTAGTTTAATTGGTAAAATGACGTCTTGTGGCGACGATGTTCAGAGTTCGAGTCTCTGATTTTACAAGTTTATATTTAAAATTTTTTGTTAATTTATATTGCTAACTAAAGACTTAAAAACAATACTTAAACCTTAATATAGAAGATATAAAGATATCAAATTTTTATATTATAAATACTAATATTATATTTTTAATTTATTCAAAAAATAAATTATGCGAGTATGCCGAAATTGGTAGCCGGGTGTTCCTTAGGAGTTCATGATTTTTAATTGTAAGAGTTCAAGTCTCTTTACTCGTAATTAGAATATAACTATTGTTAATAAGTAGTATTTAGCGGTGCAAGTATAAATAATTACTATATTAGTATTATATTACTGGAACGCTGTGCGTTTCTGAATTATTTAACTTTTTAATAAATAATTATTAAAAGATTACTTATAAAATAATTAAATTTAGTACACTATAAACCATAAGTTTATATTTACAATGACCTAAACTTTAATACAAAAAATGTAAGTTGTACTGCAAGCACTATATTAATCATATTTTAATAAAGTTAAAATTAATACATTTAAATATGATTTTTAAAAATAATTAATAAATTATTATTTTTATATATATTAAAAAATTAGTTTGAAAACACCTGGACTTGAACCAAGACTTTCCCATTAAAAGTGGGACACTCCACCACTCGAGTTCTGCTTTCTATTTTATAGTTTAATTTAATTTTATTAATTAATTTATTATTTCTTTTAAATTACTATTAAATCAAAATTTTTAATTATTAAGCTAATTTAAAAACTCTAAATAATCTTTTCATAAATTATAAATTTATTGTCAGAGGCTAGCAATTATTAGCGAAGTGCTGCTACTGCTTCGCAGCAGCAGTATTTTTTGTTTTGTTTATAAAAAATTAGCTTGTTAGCTTGCTAGCTTGCTTTCGAAGCAAGTATTAATCCTCTTCTGGACTCGAACCAGAATTGACACTTTAGAAGAATGATGTTCTAACCTTTTGAACTAAGAGGACTTAATTTTAAAAATATTTAATAATTGTTGACTTTTAAATAAAGGCTTCTTAACTTAACTTAATACCAATTAATAATTATAATTCTATAGATATTAGCTTACGAATAAATTAACTTATTTTTAATTTATTAATTAAAATTTATTTATAATAATAATTGGTAAAATTAACAAATTAATTTTTATACTCTTTTAAATACTTAAAATTTTAATAGGGGGTTTAATTTTAAATTAAATAAACTATAAATTAAATATTAAAAATATTTATTATAAATATTTTTTATTAAACAATATAAATTTAATTCAATTACTTAAAAAATTTAATAAATATTATAATAATACAAAATTTATATTTATTTATAATGTATTCATTAAGTTAATAGAATAGGTATTAAATTTAGCTTATATATAATAAAGCAGATACTGATGTATGAAGAGTGTTTAAGATTACATTAGGTAATATACCAAATGCTACTGTAGGTATTAATAAACTAATTAAAAGGTAATATTCTCTTCTATTGATATCCTTTAATGGAGGTAATGAAGGTGATAAGTTACCATAAGATAATCTATTAAATAAGAATAAAGAATAACATGCAGATAAAACAATACCAGTTGCACCCAATATAGCAATAATAGGATTTTGTTGCCATATACCAATTAAAGATAATTGTTCACCTAAGAAATTTAAACTTAATGGTATACCAGTATTACATAATGTAAAAATAAAGAATAATATAGTAAATACAGGCATATATGTAGCTAAACCTCTAATATAGTTAACAATTCTTTTACCAGTTCTATCATAAATAATACCACCTACACAAATAAATAGTGCTGGTGAAACAAATCCATGAGCTATTGCTAATAATATAGCTCCTTCAATACCTTGAATATTATTACTAAATAATCCTAGAACTACTACACCCATGTGTGCAATACTACTATAAGCAATTAATCTTTTTGTATCTTGTTGAATTATAGTAGAAAAACTAGCATAAATTATAGCAATAATTGCTATAGTTTGTATTAAAGGATTGAAATAATTAGTAGCATCTGGTAATATATTTATTAATACTCTTAAATATCCATATGTAGCTAATTTTAATATTGTAGCAGCTAATATAATTGATCCAGCTAAAGGTGAATCAGCATGAGCTTTAGGTAACCATATTATGAAAGGATATAATGGAGTTTTTACAGCAAAAGCTATAAAAAAAGCTAACCATAAAAATTTTTGACTATCTAAACTAATTTCATATAAAGAAATTAATTGGAAATCTGTAGATCCAATATAATTATATATTACTAAAATAGCTAATAACATTGGTAAACTACCAGCTAAAGTATATAAAAAGAATAAAAATGCTGATCTAAATCTATCTTTACCATGTCCAAATATTACAATAACTATAAATAATATAGGTAAAACACTTTCAAAGAAAATATAAAATAGTAATAAATCTAAAGAAACAAAAGCAGCAATTTGTAAAGTTTCTAATAATAAGAAAGATATTAAAAAGAATTTTAAATCTTTAGTTATATTTGTATAATTTGATAATAAAGCAATTGGTGTTACAAATGTTGTTAATAATACAAAATATAAAGAGATTCCATCTATTCCAAAATTTAAATGACAAAAATTTAATTGATTAAATTCAGATACAAATTGAAATTGTGTAGTATTTGAATCAAATTGAAACCAAATTAATAATGATAAAAATAAATTAATTAAAGATGTTGTTAAAGCTATTTTTTTCATTTGTATTTTACTATGTAAATTATTTTCTGACATAGGTAAAATCATTAATGAACCTATTATAGGTATAAGTAAAAGTAAAGTTATCATTTTTTTTTATAAACTCAATCTTTTTTAAACCTTATTTAATTTATATTTTAGCTATGCTAAAAACTATATATTTTATATATAGTAAAATTAAAATGGTTACATTTTATTCGTTAGCAAACTATAGCCAAGGCTAGTAGAAGAGCAGAAATATAAAAAATTAAAAAGAAAGAAATGAGGGTTTTATAATTACTATATTAAATTTTAAAACTAAAAATTAAGTTTTATGTTTTTGAATTAAATTTTCAACCTTTTCTAAGTTTGGGGATAGGGGGTTTAATAAATTTTTTAATCGTATTTTTATTATAATATCATATCTAATTATTAAATTTAATATAAAATAAATTAATTTTAACATAATTATATTTACTAATATAATAAGCAAACATAAAAATATTAGTATATGTTAATCTAATAAATCATAAAATTGACCATTTACGGGTATAAGTATTAATAAAGAAAATAATAATTTTTTAAAACAATTAATAAACATAAAATAATTACAATTGTTCCGCTATTATTAATAAGTTTTTAATTAGTGAAGCAATTAAATAACCATTTCATTTTTTTTTATTAAGAAAATTATTTTTTTTAAAAATATTATATAATTTATATAATATATAAATTTGTATATAATAAATATTTTTATATTATAAGGTTATTTCCACATTAACTTTATGATACATACATAAATTGATTTAAATTTACTGGAGAAAGATAGATTCGAACTATCATATTTGTAGTGCAAGTACAACTGATTACCATTATCAGATTCCCCCTTAATGTAATATCTTTATAAACTCAGTAGATCATATTTAGTAGTAATTTAATTACTCAAAGATTTATTTGCTCCGTTAATACTATTAAATATTATTAGCTAGCTAGCAAATATAATACTAATTATATTTTAAGTGGTTATTAAAACTCGTTTATATTACAAATAAAATTTTAAAAATTTATTATTCTCTTTTATTGTTAGCAAACTAGCAATTATAAGAGCTAGAATTATTTATTAGAATAATAAAAAAAACTTTTAATAAAATTAAAGTGGAATTATAATATTTTTATTATACTCTTATATTGGAAATATTATAATATTTGTCTAGTTATGATTGCTATGCTTTGATTTGTTAAGGCTAGTTTGCTTTCAAAGCAAGTATTAGCTAATATAAAATTTAAATTAAGACTAAATTAATGCTACTTTTAATTAAATTTTAATTAATAAATTAATTAAATTATTAAAAAATTAGTTGTAAGGCAAATTACTATAAATTAAAATATAAACAAAATAGGGGGTTAATTTAAGTATAAAAATTTATAATAAATTATTGAGATGCTGAATCTAACCAAACTAAGAAGTCTTGAGAAGATACTGCTTCAATTACTATAGGCATAAATCCATGCCATACTCCGCAGATTTCTGAACATTGTCCATAGAAAGTTCCAGGTCTTTCAGCTAAGAAAGAAACTTGATTTAATCTACCTGGTACAGCATCTAATTTCAATCCTAAAGAAGGTACAGCAAAAGAATGTATTACATCAGCTCCAGTAACAATTACTCTAATATGGCAATCAGCAGGTACTATTAATTTATTATCTACATCTAATAATCTGAATTGACCTAATTCTAAATCTGATTCTGGAATCATATAAGAATCAAAATCAATAGAATCACCACTATCTGTAATAAAATCAGAATATTCATAAGACCAATACCATTGGTGTCCAACTACTTTAATAGTTAATGTTGGTGCTATTACCTCATCCATTAAATATAATAATCTAAATGAAGGGAAAGCAATAGCAATTAATATTAATGCTGGAGTAACTGTCCAAATTAATTCTAACACAGTACCATGAGTTAAATATTTATGTGCTATAGGATTTTTATTAATGTTGTAATAATAAATAACTGAAAATAACATCCAGAATACTGCAAAACTAATAACAATTAAATAAAATCCAATTGTATTATGTAATGTTACTAATCCTGTAAAACCTGGTGCAGCACTATCTTGAAAACCTAATTGCCAAGGCTCAGGTGCATCATTATATATTGTATTTAAATTTGAAAAAAAAGTCATTTTTAATTTTTAATTTTCGATCTTAATTTTCTGACTATGTATTATTATTTTTACTTTATAAATTTTATTATAACTTATAATAAGCTAAATTAGTTAAGTTAACTTAATATTTATATTACTTAAACTATTTTTATAATTATAATTATTACTATTATTACTATTATTATTACTATTATTATATAATATAACTATTATAATTACAATTACAATTACAATTACAATTAAAATTACAATTTTAAAATATTAAAGTATTAAATTTAAATTTTTATAGTCAGTATTTTCTTTATCTGTAAAATTTATAGATAAAGACTTAATTAATTATTAATTTTGTTTGATTAGTAACCAGACTGAGTTATACTGAGTCATACTGACTCAGACTTATTCAAACTAGTAGTATTAATATTTTATATATTAGATTATATATTTGTATTAATTTATTAAATTTTTAATTGAATTAAATTTATTAGCAGAAAAATTGAATGATAAATAAAATGATAAATAAATTGTATGTATAAAAACAGTAAATTATTAAAACTTACTGGATATTTATACTATACTTGTTCCGGTAATAATATTTTTTTAAATTATAATTTATTAATAAGTAAATATTTAATAAGAATAATTTTATAAATTAAACTTAATAAGTTATTTACTTATTAGACAAAATTAACATCTTAAGATTTATCTTTGTAGTAAATTCTTATATTTAAAATAACTTTTTTGCAATGCAAATTTTAAGTTATTATAATATAATCTAAGAAGTAAAGGAATTGAACCTTTATAATATTAAAAATATTTAATATAATTTTCTAATTACTTGCTAGCTTTGCTAGCAAAACAAGCAAGTTAAATAAACATAAAAATAAATAAAATTATTAATGTAATAATTTTATATTACTTGCTAGCAAGCTAACTATCTAATCGAAGATTTAATTAAATCTTATATTATTAAGTTTCTATTTTGTATTAATTTTTTTTATATATTAAATATCCTTATCTTCTTGATTTGTAAAATAAATATAGTAAAATCATTGTTATCTTGCAAAACTAGCAAAGCAAGCAAGTAATACTATATAAATTTTTGTAATGATTTTTTTTAGTTGAGCAAGAATTATTACTAAAAAATAATTAATTATAAATAATAATATAGAATTTTAAGAATGTATAACCAGTAAAATTTTTATTAATGATAAGATATAATAGAATATAAATATAGAATTAATAAATAAAATTATATATAATTTATAAATAGGTAATATGGAAATAATAGAGAGGGGGGATTAAAAATTTAATTATAAAAATATAGATATTATAAATATAACTTTTCTTATTAAAATAATTTAATTTAAAAAGTTTATATTACATTTTAATATACTTGCTAACAAGCTTATAAAAAATAATTAATTATTTTTTATAGTAGCAATATCGTTTAAAGTATTTTCACAGATACCGATTACAGGTACAATAATTAAGAACCAAGCAAAATAAAATGCTGTTGAGAATTGACCAATTTCTAAATAAGGTGTTTCAGGGTGTTGAGAACCAATCCACATTAAAATAATAAAATCAACTACAAAGAACCAGAAAGCTAATTTCATAGCTGGTCTAAATTTATTTCCTCTTATTCTAGATAAATCTGTAATAGGTAATATTAATAAAATTAATAATGAACCAAACATTGCTACTACTCCTAATAATTTATTAGGAATAGATCTTAAGATAGCATAAAAAGGTAATAAATACCATTCTGGTACAATAGATGGAGGAGTAACCATTGGATCAGCTGGTATATAATTATCAGAATGACCTAATAAATTAGGATAGAAGAATACTAATACAGATAATACTAAAAAGAATGCAAATATTGTAACTAAATCTTTAAATATAAAGTAAGGATGCATTGCATATCTATCTCCATTTGATGTTACTCCATTAGGATTATTAGAACCATGAACATGAAGTGCTATTAAATGAGCTACAGCTAATGCTGCTAATAAGAAAGGTAATAAATAATGTAGAGAAAAGAATCTATTTAATGTAGCATTACTTACACTAAATCCACCCCATATTAATTCTACAATATCTTGACCAAAGATAGGTATAGCTGATAATAAATTTGTAATTACTGTAGCACCCCATAATGACATTTGACCATAAGGTAATACATAACCTAAAAAGGCTATTGCCATCATAAGAATAAATATTATTACTCCAATTGACCAAACTAATACTCTAGGTTCTTTATATGAACTATAATATAACCCTCTACCTACATGCATATATACAAATATAAAGAAAAATGATGCTACATTAGCATGAACATATCTTATTAACCATCCATTATTAACATCTCTCATAATATGTTCTACACTATTAAATGCAAAATCTACACTTGGTGTATAGTGCATTGCTAAAAAAGCTCCTGTTAGTATTTGTATTATTAAACAAACAGCTAATAATGACCCAAAATTCCATAAATATGAAATATTTGCTGGTTGTGGTGAATCTACTACATAAGAGTTTAATAATCTAAGTAATACGTGCGTTTTTAATATTCTCATTTGTAAGATTTTTTGTTTATATTTTTCTTTTTTAATTTTGTCTAATTAATTAATTTTATTTTTGTTTTATATTTTTATTAGAATTTTAATTAAATTCTTTTTATTTATAAAATTAAATTAATAGTTTTACTTAGAGAAAATTTAAATTAGAAAAAGCTTTAAATTAATTTAAAGACTTTGATAAAATACCAAATTATTAATAAATTTATTGTTTAATTGCTCTATTATATATATTCTGTTTGTTCTGTTTTGTATAATTAAATCACTAAACTTATAATTTATTTAGGTTTGGATATAACTACATTATAGCTTAAAGCTTATAGCTTGTTTACCAAGAGTAACTAAATATAGTTATTTTTCAATTATATATTTTTAAAATATGATTGAAAAAGTAAAAATGTAGTTAGCTTGCTATGCTAGCAAGTAAAACAATTCTAATCACTATATATAAATACCCTACAGAGACAGAATTTAAAGCTTATTAAACAAAATTTTGTTTTTATTAGCTGAATAATAAATTATATTTTTTTTTTTAATTAATATATAAAAATACTAATTTTTTTAACACTATAACAATAAATTTTAAATGGATTTTTAAATATAAAATTTATATAATAAATTTACTTTTGTTGGTTAACTTGTGCAACGCTG